AGATCAAATAAAAATTTTGAAAATTTTCTTCAACGCAGTTATAACTGAGACTAAAAGAATAAAAAAAAAATCTATTGGAATAAAAGAAATAAGTAAAAAAGTTCCTTCATGGTCATACAAATTAATCAACGATTTGGAACAACAGGAGGGAGAAAACGAAGAAATCGTGGCAGAGGATCATCAGATTCGTTCCAGAAAAACCAAACATGTACTAATTTTTACTGATAACGATCAAAATACTGATGCTAATAGCAAAAATACTAATAATCTTGATGAAGCCGACGAAGTGACTTTCATACGTTATTCACAACAATCAGATTTTCGTCGAGACATAATAAAAGGCTCTATGCGTGCTCAAAGACGTAAAACAGTTATTTGTGAATTGTTTCAAGCAAATGTGCATTCTCCTCTTTTTTTGGACAGAATAGGCAAATCCCTTTTTTCTTTTGATATCTCCGGGATGATCAAATTCATTTTGAAAAAATGGACGTATAAAAAAACAACAGAATTAAGAATTTCGGATTATACCGAGGAAAAGAAAAAAGAAAATGAGAAAAAAAAAGAGGAAGAAAAAAGAGAAGAATACAAAAGACAAGAGAAAGCACGAATAGAAATAGCGCAAACCTGGGATAGAGTTTTATTTGCTCAAGCAATAAGAGGATCTCTATTAGTAACCCAATCTTTTCTTAGAAAATATATTCTATTCCCTTCAGTGATAATAGCTAAAAATATAGCCCGTATGTTATTATTTCAATTTCCCGAGTGGTCTGAGGACTTAAAAGATTGGAATAGAGAAATGCATGTTAAATGCACCTATAATGGTGTTCAATTATCAGAAACCGAATTTCCAAAAAATTGGTTGACAGACGGTATTCAGATAAAGATCCTATTTCCTTTTTACCTTAAACCTTGGCACAGATCTAAGGTGCCACCCCCCCAGAAAGATCCGCTGAGAAATAAAGAGAAAAAAAACGATTTTTGTTTTTTAACAGTTTGGGGAATGGAAACTGAAGTTCCTTTTGGTTCTCCCAGAAAACAACGTTCATTTTTTGAACCCATTTTTAAAGAACTCAGAAAAAAAATTAGAAAATTACAAAAGAATCCTTTTTTAGTTATACAGGTTTTAAAAGAAAGAATAAATCTTTTTTTAAACCTTTCAAAAGAAAGAAAAAAATCGGTCATGAAAACCATTCTATTTTTAAAAGGAATAATAAAAGAACTTTCCAAAAGAAACCCAATTCAATTATTTGGATTAAGAAAAATAGATGAATTGAGTGAAACTAAAAAAGAAAAAAATGGGGTAATCAGTAATGGGATGATTAATGAATCGTCCATTCAAATTCGATTTATGGATTTGACAGATTCTTCATTGACAGAAAAAAAAATGAAAGATCTGGATGATAGAACCAGCACAATCAGGAATCAAATAGAAAAAATTACAAAAGATAAGAAAAAAGGATTTTTAACTCCGGAAATCAATATAAATATTAGTTCTAATAAAATTAGTTATCCTACTAAACTATTAGCATCAATAAAAAATATTTGGCAGAAATTAAAGAAATTCAAAAGAATAAATGTTCGATTAATCCGTAAATCATATTCTTTTTTCAAATTTTTAATTGAAAGGATATACATAGATATACTTATCTATATCATTAATAGTCCGAGGATCACTACACAACTCTTTTTTGAGAATTCAACAAAAATGATCGATAAATACATTTACAATAATGAAACAAATAAAGAAAAAATAGCTAAAACAAATAAAAATACAATTCGTTTTATTTGGACTAAAAAAAAATCAATTTCTGATATTAGTAATAAAAATGCAAAGATTTTATTATCCTCCTTCTCACAAGCATATGTATTTTACCAATTATATCAAACGCAATTTTGTAATTTGTATAAGTTAAGATATGTCCTTCAATATCACGGAACATCTTTTTTTCTTAAGAATGAAATAAAGGATTATTTTGAAACACAAGGAATTTTTTATCCTGAATTAAAACATAAAAATATTTTGAATTCGGAAATGATTCAATGGAAAAACTGGTTAAGGGGTCATTATCAATATGATTTATCTCCGATTAGATGGTATCGATTAGTACCACACAAATGGGGAAATAGATTCAATCAAACACGTATAGTGCAAAATAAAGATTTAAACAAAAGGCATTCCGATGAAAAAGATCGATTAATATTAACTAATTTCAAAAAATTAAATGATTTTGAATTAAATTCATTATCAAATTCAAAATATAACCTTCAAAAATACTATGGATATGAGCTTTTCTCATATAAATCGATTAATTATGAAAATAAGAAGGATTCACATATTTATGTATCACCATTACGTTTAAATAATAAACAAGAGATCTCTTATAATTACAACAAGATATATAAAAAAGGTAAATTAATTAATATGCCAGGAGGTATTATCCCTATTAATTTAGAAGATGATGATATTCTAAATCTAGATAAATTTACAGATAGAAAATATTTGGATTGGAGAATTTTCGATTTTTGTCTTCGAAATAAAGTCAATATTGAGTCCTGGATTGATATCGATACCAATGGTAATAAAAATACTAAGACTGGGTTTAATAATTATCAAATAATTGATAAAATGGATCAAAAAGGTCTTTTTTTTCTTAAAATTTCCCAAAATGGAGGAATTATGGCATCCAACAAAAAAAAAGATCTTTTTGATTGGATGGCAATGAATGAAGAAATACTAAGTTGTCCCATATCAAATCTAAACCTTTGGTTCTTTCCAGAATTTGTGATCCTTTATAATACATATATTATGAAACCGTGGATCATACCAATCCAACTACTTCTTTTAAATTTTAATGAAAATGTTAGTGAAAATAAAAACATCACTAGAAAGAGCAAAAGGGATCTTTTTCTATTTTCATTTTCGAATGAAAAAAAATCGATTGAATTAGAGAATCGAAATCAAGAAGAAAAAGAATCCGCAATTCGAGATAATCTTGAATCAGATGCACAAAATCAAGCGAATCTTGGATCACTTTTCTCAAACCAAGAAAAATATATTGGAGAAGATTATGCAAGCTCCGATATGAAAAAACGTAGAAATAAAAAAGAATATAAGAGCAACACGGAAGTAGAACTTGATTTTTTCCTAAAAAGGTATTTACGTTTTCAATTGAGATGGGATGATTCTTTAAATCAAAGAATGATCAATAATATCAAAATAGATTGTCTCCTACTTAGACTAATAAATCCAAGAGAAATGACTATATCCTCTATTCAAAGGGGAGAAATGAGTTTAGATATTTTGATTATTCAAAAGGATTTAACTCTTACAGAATTAATGAAAAAGGGTATATTAATTATCGAACCAATTCGTTTGTCTATAAAAAATGATGGACAATTTATTATGTATCAAAGTCTAAATATTTCATTGTTTCATAAGAGTAAGCCCAAAATTAATCAAATATACCGAGAAAAAAGCTATGTTGCTAAGATTAATTTGGATAAATCCATTGCAAGACATCAAAAAATGGCTGAAAATAGATACAAAAATGATTATGATTTGTTGTTTGTTCCCGAAAAGGTTTTATCCACTAAAAGACGTAGAGAATTAAGAATTCTAATTTGTTTCAATTCGAGGAAGAGAAATGGTATTCATAAAAATCCAGTATTTTGCAACAACGTAAAAAACTGGGGTGAATTTTTGGATAAAAGAAAACATTTTGATAAAAAGAAACTAATTAAATTAAAGTTCTTTCTTTGGCCTAATTATCGATTAGAAGATTTATCTTGTATGAATCGATATTGGTTTGATACCAATAATGGGGGCCGCTTCACTATGATAAGGATACATATGTATCCACGATTGCAAATTTGTTAATTATGCGTTTTTCATATATATTCTGTACCATATATGTATGATATATGAAAAAAGGAGTTGCACCTATGTATTGTCTTACCTTCCAGTCTGATACATGAATACTAATTCAATGCATTTATCAATATCCAATAGATCTATAAATGATTAACGGAATCTTCTTATTTTTTCTTTTTTTATTTATTATTAGATTTTGATCCAAAATTTTTTCTCTTTTCTAAATGTAGAAATATATCACCCTTTCCTATTCCTATAGGAATAAAATTGAAAAGAAAATTGGATTGATTCATTTTATTTGATAAAATTAGGAGTTCATAAAGAAATTAAGATTATTGTGTATACCAAATTAAAATGACTAGCATTATTCTTACTGATCAGTAAAATCCATTAAAAAAAAAGAGGATAGAAAATCCGTTTTATGGTAAAAAATTCATTCATCTCAGTTATTTCACAAGAAGAAAAAGAAGAAAACAGGGGGTCCATTGAATTTCAAGTATTTCGTTTCACCAATAAGATACGAAGACTGACTTCACATTTGGAATTGCACCGAAAAGATTATTTATCTCAGAGAGGTTTACGTAAAATCCTGGGAAAACGCCAACGACTGCTGTCTTATTTGTCAAAGAAAAATAGAATACGTTATAAAGAATTAATTAGTCAGCTGGATATTCGGGAGTCAAAAACTCGTTAAGTGAAAAAGGAATTTGAATTATTTGATTTTTGTATTCGATCTTGAATTTTAATGAACTTCTTTTCATTTTCAGCAATTCATGAAAGAATGAATCGAGGAATAACCTATGAATGTAACAACTACAAGAAAAGACCTCATGATAGTCAATATGGGACCTCACCACCCATCAATGCATGGTGTTCTTCGGCTCATCCTTACTCTAGATGGTGAAGATGTTATTGATTGTGAACCAATATTAGGTTATTTACACAGAGGAATGGAAAAAATTGCGGAAAATCGAACAGTTATACAATATCTACCTTATGTAACACGTTGGGATTATTTAGCTACTATGTTCACAGAAGCAATAACCGTAAATGGACCAGAACAGTTGGGAAATATTCAAGTACCTAAAAGAGCCAGTTATATCCGAGTAATTATGTTAGAGTTGAGTCGTATAGCTTCTCATCTGTTATGGCTTGGCCCCTTTATGGCAGATATTGGTGCACAGACTCCTTTTTTCTATATTTTCAGAGAAAGAGAATTAATATATGATCTATTCGAAGCTGCCACCGGTATGAGAATGATGCATAATTATTTTCGTATCGGAGGAGTAGCGGCCGATCTACCTTATGGATGGATAGATAAATGTTTGGATTTCTGTGATTATTTTTTAACAGCGGTTTCTGAATATCAAAAACTTATTACGCGAAATCCTATTTTTTTAGAACGAGTTGAGGGAGTAGGCATTATTGGTCCAGAAGAAGCAATAAATTGGGGTTTATCGGGACCAATGCTACGAGCTTCCGGAATCCAATGGGATCTTCGTAAAGTTGATCATTATGAATGTTACGACGAATTGGATTGGGAAATCCATTGGCAAAAAGAAGGAGATTCATTAGCTCGCTATTTAGTCCGAATCGGTGAAATGAGGGAATCTATAAAAATTATTCAACAAGCTCTGGAAGGAATTCCAGGGGGGCCCTATGAGAATTTAGAAACCCGGTGCTTTGCTAGAGAAAGGGATCCGGAATGGAATGATTTTGAATATCGATTCATTAGTAAAAAACCTTCTCCTACTTTTGAATTGCCGAAGCAAGAACTTTATGTAAGAGTTGAAGCCCCAAAGGGAGAATTGGGAATTTTTTTAATAGGAGATCAGAGTGGTTTTCCTTGGAGGTGGAAAATTCGTCCACCTGGTTTTATCAATTTGCAAATTCTTCCTCAGTTAGTTAAAAGAATGAAATTGGCCGATATTATGACAATACTAGGTAGCATAGATATCATTATGGGAGAAGTTGATCGTTAAAATGATAATTGATACAACAGAAGTACAAGATCTAAATTCTTTTTCTAGATTGGAATCTTTAAAAGAAGTCTATGGAATCATAGGGATGTTTTTACCTATTTTGACTCTTGTATTGGGAATCACAATAGGTGTACTCGTAATTGTGTGGTTAGAAAGAGAAATATCCGCAGGAATACAACAACGTATTGGTCCCGAATACGCCGGTCCTTTGGGAATTCTTCAAGCTTTAGCAGATGGGACAAAACTTATTTTCAAAGAGAATCTTTTTCCATCTCGAGGAGATACTCGTTTATTCAGTATAGGACCATCCATAGCAGTTATATCCATTTTACTAAGTTATTCAGTAATTCCTTTTAGTTATCACCTTGTTTTATCTGATCTCAATATCGGTGTTTTTTTATGGATTGCCATTTCCAGTATTGCTCCCATTGGACTTCTTATGTCAGGATATGGATCAAATAATAAATATTCTTTTTTAGGTGGTCTACGAGCCGCTGCTCAATCGATTAGTTATGAAATACCATTAACTCTTTGTGTGTTATCAATATCTCTACGTGCGATTCGTTAAAACAGAAACTTTTCTTTATTCCTTTTTTTCGAAAAGAAATTGAATAGATATCTCCTTTTTTTATTCATCATTCAGTTTGATGACCTAAATCAGATAGTTGTATGAGTGAAAGAAAACAGCTTAGAAATTAGCAGTAAAAAAATGGAGTCTCATTTCCTACGTACAAGAAAAAAAAAGTAAATATAAGCAAGACTTTTACCCCAAGATTGGTTGATTAGTCATCCTGGCTTGAAGCGGGCTCAACTCAAAAGATCAACCGTATAGAGTTTTCACTATGGTTTCTATGTATTACCATAACGGGTGATTGAGCAAAAATCAGTGGATGGTTAGGAACACCAAAATACATAAAGGATTAGTAATGGAGATTTTTTATGTAAATTATCCAAAAAGCATTTTTACATAAGATAAAAAGAATAATAATTGGGACTTTAAGTTAGTAGAAATGATCAAGTAGTACTACCCACAATTCCGATTCAGAGTATGCTCCTATCCACAGATTCAAAAATGACTATCAGGAACGAAATAATCCTTTTTTTGAAACCCCCCTTTTTCAGAAAGAAGAATAGGAACGAAAAAAAAAAAGATCTTTTTCTTCTTTCCTATATTCATAGGGATAACGTGGTATTTTTCAGGAACTAATGTATAATTTTTTTTTTTCGTAATCAAAAAGAATGGGTTGAAATATCTATTAATATTTCTAGAAAGAGTATTTTATTGAAGGATTAAGTTATTACTCAACAAAGAAAAATTCAAATTATTAAAGGATGAGATCAATTCAGAAGTGCTTTTTTAGTTATTATAGCAGACAGAATTCCATTGGTCTAATTCAGGACCTTCCGATAGGTTTTGACTCTATCTATATAGAATATATATTTAATTTCCAATCGATATCGATATATAGTATTATACTACAAACATATCAATATAAATAATATAAATTCGGTCCTTAGATTTATTGATGGCCCTCGAGGAGCCGTATGAGGTGAAAATCTCACGTACGGTTCTGAAATAGCGATGGGAACAGTGATGTTATCATCGACTATGATTATCTAACAGTTCAAGTACAGTTGATATAGTTG